CAAGTGCACCTTCCGGTACACTTACCATGTTACGACTTGCCTCCCCTTGTCAGAGCTCTAGTGTTAAGAAGCTTTATTGCATTTCGACAGGGGAGAGTGACGGGCGGTGTGTACGCGTCTCAGAGCCGGGTTCAAAAGGACACGCTGCTTCCTTTTTACTACTAAATCCTCCTTCAAGCACTATTTCATGTTGCATATTCGTAGTGTTCTATAATAGAAAATGTAGCCCATTTCTTCCCGCTTCGTACGCTACACCTCGACCTGACGTTCTGGGTTGTGCCCATTTTGCTTACTTTTATTGCCTTCACAGGGTAAGCTGACGACGGCGGTATATAGGCTGGGATGGCTAGAAGGGGTGAGGTTTAACGGGGGTTATCGGTTCTAGAACAGGCTCCTCTAGGGGGGTCTGAGGCACCGTCAGGTCCTTTGGGTTTCAAGCTAATGCTCGTAGTACCCGGGCGGACGTCTAATTGTAGTTGGACGTCTGGGTTTATGACTGAGCATAGTGGGGTATCTAATCCCAGTTTGTTTCTCAGTTTTCGTGGGGTCAGGTGGACTTTCTTAAAGCTACTTTCGTATACTGGGCTTCGGACTCCTAGAAGCGTATGACAGCCAAAGGGCCATTCGACTTTATTATTTTACTATCCTTAACCACCCTTTACGCCGTTGTACTATCAACTAGGGCCTCTCGTTTAACCGCGGTGGCTGGCACGAGTTTTACCGGCCCTCTTAGCTCTGACTGAGTCAAGTTTTCACTTATGGCTTAATATTTATCACTGCTGAATTCCCTTGGGGGTGTGGCTAGGCCTGGCGTCTTGGGCTAAAGGTTTGTGCCTGATGCCTGCTCCTCGTCCCCGGGCAGGGGATTAAGGGCTTACTCACGGGGGTGCGGAGACTTGCATGTGTAAGTTGGGCTAGAGCTGATAGTAAGGTCGGGACCATGCCTTTGTGCATGCGGAGCTTTTCAGGGCCCATCTTAACATCTTCAGTGTTATGCTTTGTATTAAGCTACGCTAGCGATTAAATATGTTCAATTTTTTAGCATTGAAAATTTATTAAAAAATTTAATAGAATTTTTTGGGCTTTTTTTTGGAAAAATTTAAAAGGGTTTAGATGATATATATATATATAATGCGGATGGCTAACCAATATCTCAACTTGTTAGTCTGGACGCTCTCGAATCTTCCTTGCTTTCGGGGTTTGACAAGGAGAACAGGATTTGCTGAGCGTAGGGGGTAAGGGGGTTTGTCGCGTGAAAGCCAAAAAGGGGGCGTATATATATCAGAATAAGTTAAAGAAAAATTATTATGTTATGCACTTGATAGAGTATAATGTAATTCTTAAGTTATGTCTTTTAATCATTGACCTAATGTGACTTATACAAGGAAATGTACAACCTTGAGATGTTACTTGTGCCTGCACTCTGAGATGTAAGTGAAAGGAAACCAAAAAAGAGAACCCCTATGCATTTGCAAGAACGCCCGGCATGTGGGGTTGGTGAAGAGTATGTATTTACACCATTAATCAGATGCCAGTATACTTATCCGAGGGGGGATTATACATGCCTTGTCCATGAAATAGGAGCCAGATGCAAGGAATAGTTCATTAAAATACCACACTCACATATTATGTCCCTGATTCTATCATGAATAGTATGCCTAATATGATCCTGTTGGTGGTCTCTTACTACATTAAGATGGTTATGGTAAACCTTAGTTGATTATTTCAAGGAAAATGTTGGGTGCGATATTTAGAGGAATAAGCTATTTCCCAGGTTAATATAAATTATTTCTGAGTTTTAATAAAATGCTTTATGCACGTCTTAAACGTTAGTACTTGCTTTTAGGTTAAAATAAATGAATGGTGATAATACATATATAGTCCTAGTGTAGTACATATATTTGGTTTATGCACGTCTTAGATGTTAGTACTTGCTTTTAGGTTAAAATAAATGAATGGTGATAATACATAGCATATAATACCCACATAATACAAGCATATTATGTGGGTATTAAACCATATTAATACTAGGTACATATAGTGCTATATATGAATGTTTACCATATTGGTCCACCAGAAAATAGTTTAATTTAGAATCCTGGCTTTGGGAGCCAGGGGTGGGAGTTAAAATCTCCTTTTTCTGGGCGCTAGGAGGGGGTTTAACCCTCGATCTTCGGATTACAAGACCGATGCTTTCAAGCTAAGCTACTAGGGCAAGCTCATTTTAATGCTTTATTCTCGGCTCATCCTGCGAGTGGGGTGAGAATAAGGAATAAAGCAAAGTATAGAATTGAGGCGACTTGGCCAATGATAATGTACGGGTGCTCTACGGGCATGCCTCCAATTCATGTTAAAATAATCATATCTGCTACTAAGGTTCAGAATAAAAACTGGGTAATTGGTCGGAAAGTTAGTCCTCGTTGTTTTGAGGTGTGTAAAATTGGGACCACTAATAGTACTAGGATGCTAAATAATAATGCTAGGACTCCTCCTAGTTTATTTGGGATGGATCGTAGGATAGCATAGGCAAATAAGAAGTATCACTCTGGTTGAATATGTGGTGGAGTAACTAAGGGGTTTGCAGGGGTAAAATTTTCTGGGTCGCCGAGTAGAGTAGGGGAAAATAATGTTAGGGATGTAAGAGCTAATAATATAAGTACGAAGCCAAGGAGGTCTTTATAGGAGAAGTATGGGTGGAAGGAGATTTTATCTGCGTCGGAGTTTAACCCGGCGGGGTTGTTTGACCCTGTTTCATGTAAAAATAGTAAGTGTAGAATGGTTGCGCCGGCAATGACAAATGGAAATAGGAAATGGAAGGCAAAGAATCGTGTCAGTGTTGCGTTGTCTACGGAAAAGCCTCCCCAAATTCATTGGACAAGGGTATCACCCATGTAAGGGACTGCTGATAGGAGATTTGTAATTACGGTAGCACCTCAGAAAGATATTTGACCTCATGGGAGTACATAACCTACAAAGGCAGTTATCATGACTAAAAGAAGAAGAACAACTCCGATATTTCAGGTTTCTTTATAAAGGTAGGACCCGTAGTATAGGCCACGGGCAATGTGTATGTAAATACAGATGAAGAAGAATGATGCGCCGTTGGCATGTATATTCCGGATAAGTCAACCGTAATTAACATCTCGACAGATATGTGTTACGGATGAAAATGCGGTTGAGATATCTGAGGTATAGTGTATGGCTAAGAATAACCCTGTTAGGATTTGAGTAATTAAGCATAATCCTAGAAGGGATCCGAAGTTTCATATTACTGAAATATTAGATGGTGTCGGGAGATCAACTAATGCGTCATTAGCGATTTTTATTAGTGGGTGGGTTTTTCGTAGGCTTGCCATTATTGTTCCTGTAGTTGAATTACAACGGTGTTTCTTCAAGTCATTGGTCTCGGTTAAAGTCTGAGCGGGAATTATGACCTATTTTGTGTTTTTATTACTAATAGCCTTAATTGTGGGACTAATTGCCGTTGCGTCAAATCCCACGCCTTATTTTGCTGCTTTAGGATTGGTAGTAGCAGCTGGGGTTGGATGTGGGGTATTAATTGGTAGTGGAGGGCCTTTTTTATCCCTAGTTCTTTTTTTAATTTATTTAGGGGGAATGCTTGTGGTATTTGCTTATTCGGCAGCGTTAGCTGCTGAGCCTTTCCCAGAGGCCTGGGGGAGTCGTTCAGTGGCTGGGTATGTCTTTGTTTATTTAATGGGTGTTGCATTGACGGCTGGGTTACTATGAGGGGGATGATATGAAGGTTCTTGAGTAGTCATTGATGGGTTAAAAGAATTTTCTGTGTTACGAGGGGATGTTGGGGGTGTAGCTATAATATATTCTTTTGGGGGAACAATATTAGTTATTTGTGCTTGGGTATTGCTTTTAACATTACTTGTAGTGTTGGAGTTAACTCGGGGTTTAAGTCGGGGGACGCTCCGAGCGGTTTAGATAAAAATTAGGGTAATTGCTAGGATTATAGTTAGAAGAAAAATGGTTAAAAACTTTTTAATTGTTCCTCGTGAAATATTGGTTACTATATGTGCTAGTATTATTTGTGTAAGAGTTATTGATTTGGGACCTGCAATTTGAAGTCATGTTTGGTCAAGTTTAGTAGCAGTTGATCGTCCTAAGACTAGGCTAGCTTTTGGGGAGAGTCGGTGTATTAGTGAAGGGAAGTAGCCTAATATGTTTGAGAAGTGGTGAGGTGAGTTTTTGTAGGCGGTTTTATATGGATTATTGGTTTTGGCTGCAAGTTCTATAGCCACAAGAAGTCCGATGATAGCTACTATTAGGGCTGTAATTTTTAGAATAGGAGGTATAGTCATAATGGGTGTTTTTAAGGGTAGAAAGTTATATGTAATAACAAGTCCTGCAATAATACTTCCTCAGGCAAGTCGTTTAACAGGTTGGACCATAAGTGGGTTGTCTTCATTAATGGGGGATAATGGAAGGAATCGGGGGGATCCCATAGTTACGAAGTACACAACCCGGAAACTGTAAACTGCAGTGAAGGATGTGGCAATGAGAGTTAAGGTTAGGGCTCAGGCGTTGAGGTAGGAGGTGTTTAAGGCTTCAATAATAGCGTCTTTTGAAAAAAATCCTGCAAGGAAGGGGGTGCCTGCTAATGCTAGGCTACCAATAGTGAGACAGGTTGAGGTAATAGGTAAAAGCTTATGGAGGCCTCCCATTTTTCGAATATCTTGTTCATCATTTAGGCTGTGGATAATAGATCCAGAGCAAAGGAAGAGTATGGCTTTGAAAAATGCGTGCGTACAGATGTGAAGGAATGCTAGTTGTGGTTGGTTTAATCCAATTGTGACTATTATTAATCCGAGCTGACTTGATGTTGAGAAGGCAACAATTTTTTTAATATCATTTTGGGTTAGTGCGCAAGTAGCTGTATATAGAGTAGTAAGTGCTCCTAGGCATAGACAAGCTGATAATGCTAGTTTATTATCTTCCATAAGTGGGTGAAGGCGAATTAGTAAGAAGATTCCTGCAACTACTATAGTGCTGGAGTGGAGTAATGCAGATACTGGCGTCGGGCCCTCTATGGCGGATGGAAGTCATGGGTGTAGGCCAAACTGGGCCGACTTTCCTGCCGCTGCAAGGATGAGTGCGATTAGAGGGGTCGTCACGTCGTGGTTTTTTGATAAAGCGAAGATTTGTTGAATTTCTCAAGAGTTTAAATTTATTGCGAATCAGGCTATGGCTAAGATTAATCCAATATCACCAACGCGGTTATAAAGGACTGCTTGGAGGCTAGCTGTATTAGCGTCTGCTCGGCCGTGTCATCAGCCAATAAGTAGGAAGGATATAATACCAACTCCCTCTCAACCAATAAATAGTTGAAATATATTATTAGCTGTAACAAGAATAATTATGGCTACTAGGAATAGTAGTAAATACTTAAAGAATCGGTTTATATTAGGGTCGGAGTGTATGTATCACAGTGCAAATTCTAAAATGGATCATGTTACGAAGAGGGCAATAGGGGTAAAAATAAGAGAGTAGTGGTCAAATTTAAAGCTAATGTTTGTGTCAAATATTTGTGTATTTATTCATTGTCAGTTTGTAGTAATATTTTCTGCTCCTTGTGCTAGGTAAATTACAAGTGGTAGTAAGCTTACAAAAAATGCGGTGCTAACGGCAGTTTTGACATGTGTGGCTGCTCAGTCCGGTTTTTGAGGATTTGGGTTTAGTGTTGCAAGTAGCGGTAGAACAAGAATTGTGACAATTAAAAGGAATGAGGATGACATGGCTTGGGCTGTTGAGGTCATAGCTTCCGCTCGGATTTGCACCAAGAGTTTTTGGTTCCTAAGACCAACGGATGAGCTGTTATCCTTCGGAAGCGTAAAGAAGCCGAGGATTTTAACCTCGGGCCATAAGTATTAGCAGCACTTATTGATTTCTGTCCTTCCTTGGTGAGTAAGGGGGTTTTAACCCCTATTTTCAGAATCACAATCTGATATTTTAATTAAATTATACTTACTAGTAACATCACCCTCATATAAGCTCTGGCTTTGTTACAAGGAGAATTACTGGAATAAGGTGAAGGGCTATTAGTAAGTGCTCCCGGGTGTGGAATGGTGACAATTTCATAATGTGGTGTGGTGTTGGGCCGCGCTGAGACATTAAGAACATATAAAGGGAGTAGGCTGCGGTAATTAATGTTCCTAATCCGGTGAGTGCAATGGTTCAGGGGGATCAGCTAAAGAGTGTTGTGATAATTATAAGTTCTCCTATTAGATTAGGGAGGGGGGGTAGTGCTAGGTTAGCTAAGTTTGCAATAAATCATCACACTGCTGTCAGTGGAAAAATTACTTGTAATCCTCGAGCGAGGACTATAGTTCGACTATGGGTTCGTTCATAGGCTGTATTGGCTAGACAGAATAGTATGGAGGACACTAATCCGTGGGCAATTATTAGAATAATTGCTCCTGAGAATCCTCAGGGGGTTTGAATTAGGATGCCTCCTGCTACAAGTCCTATATGACTTACAGAGGAGTAAGCGATTAGTGACTTAAGATCAGTTTGCCGTAGACAAATAGATCCTGTTATGATAATGCCTCAAAGTGCCAAAATAATAAATGGGTAGATTAGTTCTTTAGAGAGCGGGTCTAGCATTATTATTATTCGTATTATGCCGTAGCCTCCAAGTTTCAGTAGAATTGCTGCTAGTACTATAGATCCTGCAACGGGGGCCTCTACGTGTGCTTTTGGTAATCACAGGTGAACACCATAAAGGGGTATTTTTACTAAAAAGGCGATTAAGCAACCGGCTCATCAGATTTTATGGCTTCAAGAGTTTATTAATAGTGGGGGTGTGTACTGAATAATTAATAGGGATAAAGTTCCTGTGGATTGCTGAAGAAGGAGTAGGGCTACTAAAAGTGGAAGGGACCCGGCTAAAGTATAGAATAGGAAGTAGGTGCCTGCGTTAAGGCGTTCGGCTTGGTTACCTCAGCGAGTAATAATAATGAGAGTTGGGATAAGAGTTGCTTCAAATATAATATAAAATATAATAATTTCTGTGGCTCCGAAGGCTATAATTAGGAAGGCTTGTAATGAGGTTAAGAGTGTAATGTAAAGGCGTTGACGTGCAATGGGTTCAGGGTTAATATGGTTTTGGCTAGCTAAGATTATTAAGGGTAGAAGCCAACATGTCAAGACTAAGAGAGGTGTTGATAAAGGATCTGTGGCCAGGTATGAATTGGACATAGCTCATCCGGTTTCTGATACTCAGTTAAATCATATAAGGCTTGTAAGGGCAATTAGGAGTCCATGGGTAGCGGTGACTGTTCATAATCATTTGGAAGAGACCAGTCAAATTGTTGGGAATATTATAAATGTGGGGATTAATACTTTTAGCATTGTAGAAGATTAAGGTTTTGTAAGCGGTCAGTGCCATGGGTTCGGGCTGTAGCTACTAGGAGTGCAAGACCTGTGCTTGCTTCACATGCGGAGAAGGCTAGCAGCAGTATTGGGGCTGTAGAGAAGCTTGTTGATTCAAATTGGAGAGTTCATAGGGCTAATGCAATAAATAAGGACAGTATTATTCCTTCTAGACATAGTAGCGCAGAGAGAAGATGTGTGCGATGGAACGCTAATCCTATTAATCCTAATATAAATGCTGAGCTAAAGCTAAAGTGTACTGGTGTCATAAGGGGGCCGTGGACTTGAACCACAATTTTCTGAGCCGAAATCAGAGGTCTTTTTTAGACTAGCCTCCTATTCTGCTCATTCCAGGCCCCCTTGGGTTCATTCATAGATTAATCCGAGGGTTAATAGAATTAGGACTGTAGTAGCTCAAAAGAATGTTCCGGCTGGGCTATGGAGTTGGTCTCCCCATGGTAGTGGGAGGAGGAGGGCAATTTCTAAATCAAATAAGAGGAATAAAATTGCTACTAAGAAGAATCGGAGGGAAAATGGTAATCGGGCGGATCCTAATGGGTCAAAACCACATTCATAGGGGGAGAGTTTTTCTGCATCTGGATTTATTTGCGGTAATCAGAAAGATACAATTGCTAGGACTGATGATAGAGCTACAGCAATAAACAAAATAGTTGTAATTAAGTTCATTATCTTTCCTTGGGGTCTAACCAAGACTAAATGATTGGAAGTCACTTGTACAAACTTTAATACTAGAAAGATATGAGCCTCATCAATAGATTGATACGTAAAGGAATAGTCATACTACGTCTACAAAGTGTCAATATCAGGCAGCGGCTTCAAAGCCGAAGTGATGTTCGGAGGTAAAGTGGTATTGAATTTGACGGAGAAGACAGACGGCTAAAAAGGTTGAGCCAATAATGACATGTAATCCGTGGAATCCTGTAGCTACAAAGAATGTAGAGCCATATACTCCGTCTGCAATTGTAAAAGGTGCTTCGTAGTACTCGATTGCTTGGAGGGCTGTGAAATAAAATCCTAGCAGAATTGTAAGTGCGAGGGATTGGATGGCTTGTTTTCGTTCGCCCTCCATGATACTATGGTGGGCTCATGTAACTGTTACTCCGGATGCTAATAATACAGCTGTATTAAGGAGGGGAACTTCGAAGGGGTCTAATGTGGTAATTCCTGTAGGGGGTCAGCATCCCCCTAATTCGGGTGTTGGGGCTAGGCTTGAGTGGTAAAAGGCTCAGAAGAAGCCCAGGAAAAAGAACACTTCAGAAGTAATAAATAGGATTATTCCATATCGTAGTCCTTTTTGTACTGGTGGTGTGTGATGACCTTGAAAGGTCCCCTCTCGGATAACATCACGTCATCATTGAAACATAGTAAGAAGCAGTAGAATTAATCCAAGGGTTATTAATGTTACTGAGTGGAAATGAAACCAAATTGCTAGGCCGGATGTCATTAGTAAGGCACCGACGGCTCCGGTTAGTGGTCATGGGCTAGGATCAACCATATGATATGCATGTGCTTGGTGGGCCATTAAACGTTTTCTTGTATGTAGAGGCTTAGTAATAATACAAATACATAGGCTTGAATTATTGCTACTGCAACTTCTAGAAGTGTTAAAAGGAAAAGTACGGCGGCTGTTAAAATTGCTACAGTTGGTATTATTGGTAATAATACAAAAACGGCTGTGGCAATGAGTTGAATAAGTAGATGACCTGCAGTTAAATTAGCTGTGAGTCGGACTCCTAGAGCTAGCGGTCGGATAAATAGGCTAATTGTTTCAATAATGATTAGTACAGGAATCAGAGGAATAGGGGTCCCTTCTGGTAAGAGGTGGCCGAGAGCGACTGTTGGTTGGTTTCGCATTCCAATGATGACTGTAGCAAGTCATAGTGGTACAGCAAGTCCTATATTTAATGACAATTGTGTTGTAGGAGTAAAGGTATATGGTAGAAGACCTAATATATTAATAGTAATAAGGAATACTATTAGAGAGGTTAATATTAGTGCTCACTTATGTCCTCCAATATTTAAGGGTATTATTAGTTGATTAGTGAAGCGGTTAATGAATCACGCTTGGATAGTAGTGAGTCGACTGTTTATTCAGCGAGATGATGGGGTTGGAAATAATACTCATGGAAGTGCAATTGCAATAGCAATGAGTGGAATTCCTAGGAAGGAGGGGCTTGCAAACTGGTCAAAAAAGCTTACTATCATGGTCAGTTTCAGGAGTCAGTTTTATGTTTTTCTTCACTTATTGGGGCTGGTTCATTAGGTGTTAAGTGATTTAAGACTTTAGTTGGAATAATAGTGAGGAAGATGAATCATGAAAATAGTAGAATTGCGAATCAAGGGTTAGGGTTAAGTTGGGGCATTTCACTAGAGGTGGTCGGTAGTCACCAAACTTTGGCTTAAAAGGCCAACGCTTTGTCCAATAATTAGCTTTCTAGTGAGGCGTCTTCTAGTATTAGTGTGGATCAGCTTTCGAAATGTTTTAATGGAACGGCTTCAACTACAATAGGCATAAAGCTATGGTTGGCTCCACAGATTTCAGAGCATTGTCCATAAAATACACCTGGGCGTGAGGCAATAAAGGCAGTTTGATTTAATCGTCCAGGTACTGCGTCTATTTTTACACCAAGAGATGGAATGGCTCAAGAGTGTAATACGTCTTCAGCGGATACTAGAACACGAATTGGTGATTCTATTGGAACTACTATTCGGTGGTCTGTTTCTAGGAGTCGAAATTGCCCTGGTGTAAGATCTTGAGTAGGAATTATGTACGAGTCAAAGCCTAGGTCTTCATAGTCTGTATATTCATAGCTTCAATATCATTGATGTCCTATGGCTTTAATTGTTAAGTGAGGGTCATTAACTTCATCCATAAGATATAAAATTCGAAGGGAGGGGAGGGCAATTAGAACTAGAATAACTGCTGGTAGAACTGTCCATACAATTTCGATTTCTTGGGAATCTAAAATATATTTGTTAGTAAGTTTGGTTGAGACTATTGCAACAATAATATAGAGTACTATTGTACTAATTAAAAATACAATTATTAGGGCGTGGTCGTGGAAATGAAGAAGTTCTTCTATAACGGGTGATGCCGCGTCTTGGAATCCTAGTTGTGTGGGGTGTGCCATTAAGTTTAAGGCATACAGGAGTTGAACCTGTAATTTCACCTCGACAAGGTGATGTAATATACGTATTTTACTAATGTCTCCAGAAGAAAGTGACAGAGTGGTTATGTGACTGGCTTGAAACCAGTATATGGGGGTTCAATTCCTCCCTTTCTCGTTAGTTTGATTGAACTTGGACAAATGCTGGTTCCTCAAATGTGTGATATGGTGGAGGGCAGCCATGTAGTCATTCTACATTTGTTATAGTTAGTTCTACTGAGGATACTTCCCGTTTAGCGGCGAAGGCTTCTCATAGAATAAATAGGAACATAATTACTGCTACTAATGAGACGAGTGAGCCAATAGATGATACTGTATTTCATAAGGCGTAAGCATCTGGGTAATCAGAGTATCGTCGTGGCATTCCTGCTAGGCCTAAGAAGTGTTGTGGGAAGAATGTAAGGTTAACACCAATGAATATTACGGCAAAATGGATTTTTGTTCAAGTGTCATTTAAGGTATATCCTGAAAATAGCGGGAACCAGTGAACAAATGCTGCTATAATAGCAAATACAGCTCCTATTGATAATACGTAGTGGAAGTGGGCAACAACATAGTATGTGTCATGTAGAACAATATCAAGTGATGAGTTAGCAAGAACAATTCCTGTTAACCCCCCAACTGTAAATAGAAAAATAAATCCTAGGGCTCATAATATAGGAGTTTCTCATTTAATAGAACCTCCATGGAGTGTAGCAAGTCAGCTAAACACTTTTACACCGGTAGGAATAGCAATAATTATTGTTGCAGATGTAAAATAGGCACGGGTGTCTACGTCCATCCCAACAGTGAATATGTGATGAGCCCAAACAATAAATCCTAGGAGGCCAATGGCTATTATAGCTCAGACTATTCCCATATAACCGAAGGGTTCTTTTTTGCCCGCGTAGTAGGCTACTACATGTGAAATAATTCCAAATCCAGGTAAAATAAGAATATAGACTTCTGGGTGCCCGAAGAATCAGAATAAATGTTGATATAAGATTGGGTCTCCTCCACCTGCCGGGTCGAAGAATGTAGTATTTAGATTTCGGTCAGTGAGAAGTATAGTAATTCCGGCAGCTAGGACGGGTAGTGACAGGAGTAGAAGAACGGCGGTTACAAGTACGGCCCACACGAAGAGGGGTGTTTGATATTGGGAGATGGCTGGGGGTTTCATGTTAATAATTGTGGTAATAAAGTTAACTGCGCCTAGAATTGACGATACACCTGCTAGGTGAAGAGAAAAGATTGTGAGGTCTACTGATGCCCCAGCGTGGGCAAGGTTACCTGCAAGTGGGGGGTAAACAGTCCATCCTGTCCCGGCTCCAGCTTCAACACCAGAAGAAGCTAATAATAATAGGAATGACGGGGGTAGGAGTCAGAAACTTATGTTATTTATTCGTGGGAATGCTATATCAGGTGCTCCAATTATTAGAGGTACAAGCCAGTTGCCAAATCCACCAATAAGAATTGGCATTACTATAAAGAAAATTATTACGAAGGCGTGGGCAGTAACAATAACGTTATAGATTTGGTCATCACCTAGGAGTGATCCAGGTTGACTTAGTTCGGCTCGAATAAGGAGGCTTAAAGCAGTTCCCACTATTCCAGCTCAGGCACCGAATACGAGATAAAGGGTACCAATGTCTTTGTGGTTTGTAGAAAAGAATCAGCGTGTAATTGCCACAGGTAGGGTAGCCGAGTGCCCAGGCGGTGGGTTGTAGCCCCGAAGACAGAGGTTTAAGTCCTCTTCCTATCAGCCCCGTGGTGGAGAACACGTTGGATTGCAAATCCAGAGACGCAGAGTAATATCCTGCCGGGGCTTTCCCGCCTTACTAGGCCAATGGCGGGAAAGTAGATGGATGCTCGCTGGCTTGAGCGCTTAGCTGTTAACTAAGAGTTTGTAGGATCGAGGCCTTCCCATCTAGAAAGGCCTTAGTTTAATTAAAACATTTGATTTGCAATTAGAAAATGCAAGATAAACTCTTGTAGGTCTTATCAGGGGCTAGAAGATTTTCACTTCTGCTTAGAGCTTTGAAGGCTCTTGGTCTAATGCTATCCTAAGCCCCTAAATAATTAGTATTATAATTGTTGGGGTAATAGGCAAAAGGCCTAGAGCTATTACAGTGGACAATGCCAGGGGAAATGAGGCCTGGGTTGTTTGGGTGCGTCAAGGGGTAGTTGAGGTTGTAGTATTAGGGGAGATGGTAAGTGTTATTGCGTAGCAAAGGCGTAAGTAAAAGTAGAGGCTAATTAGGGCGGCAAGAGCTATTACTGTTGCGGTAAGAGGGAGGCCTTGCTTTGCCAGTTCTTGTAGAATAAATCATTTTGGTATAAATCCTGTAAGTGGGGGAAGGCCTCCGAGGGATAGTAGGACTAGGGCGGCTGTTATTGTTAGGATAGGGCTTTTCGATCAAACGGTTGCGAGAGTATTGACTTTTGTAGCAGATGAAAGTTTCAGTGTTAAGAATGCTGCGGATGTTATTAATACATATATAAGTAGTGCAAGGAGGGTAAGTTGTGGGGCATATTGAAGAACAATAATTATTCACCCTATATGTGCAATTGAGGAGTAAGCCAAAATCTTTCGCAGTTGGGTTTGGTTTAGTCCGCCTCAACCCCCTACAAAGGTGGATATTAACCCAAGGGCTGTAAGGAGAAGTGGATCAAACGCTTGGGCTGTTTGAATAATAAGGGCTAGGGGAGCGAGCTTTTGTCAGGTAGATAAGATGAGCCCTGTTAATAAATCTAGTCCTTGTAATACTTCGGGTATTCAGAAATGTATTGGGGCTAATCCAATTTTAAGGGCTAGGGCGGCGAGGATTATTGCGGTGGCAATTGGATTTGATATGTTAGCTATATCTCATTCTCCTGTGGTTCATGCATTTGTTGTGCTTGCGAACAGAATTACGGCGGCTGCAGTGGCTTGGGTGAGAAAATATTTTGTGGTAGCTTCTACTGCGCGGGGGTGATGGTGTTGTGCTATTAAAGGGATAATTGCTAGGGTATTAATTTCTAATCCTATTCAGGCTAATAATCAGTGGGAGCTGGCGAAGGTTAAGGTGGTTCCTAAGCCAAGGCTGGACAACAAGGTTGCTAATACGTAAGGGTTCATTGATGGAGGAGGGAGTTTAACCGTCATGTTCGGGGTATGGGCCCGAAAGCTTATTTAGCTGACCCCATCATAGAAAGTGGTGTAGAGGAAGCACTATGAGTTTTGATCTCTTGGGCATGGGTTCGACCCCCTTCTTTCTAAGAACTGAGGGGATTTTAGCCCCTGTAAGCCACTCTATCAAAGTGGTCCCTGGGCACTCGGGCACAGTTCCTGAGTTATAGTTGTGGGGGAAGGCCCGCTAGTGCGATTGGAAGGGATACATGTCATAGTACAAGGGCCAGTGTTAGGGGAAGGAAGTTTTTTCAGACAAGGTGCATGAGTTGGTCATATCGGAATCGTGGGTAGGAGGCTCGTACTCATAGAAATATTACTGATAAAAGTGCGGCTTTAATAATTAGACCAATTGTTGTTAGTTCTGGTATATTTGGGAAATATGATGTCCCTAAAAATAGAACAGCGGAGAGGGTGTTTATTAATAAGATATTGGCGTATTCGGCAAGGAAGAATAGGGCGAAGGGGCCCCCTGCATACTCTACGTTGAATCCTGAGACGAGCTCTGATTCACCCTCTGTTAAGTCAAAGGGTGCTCGATTGGTTTCTGCTAGTGTTGAAATATACCATATTGCAGCTAGTGGTCAAGCAGGGATTAATAATCATACGCTTTCTTGGGCGGTATTAAATGTTTGGAGAGTGTAACCGCCAGAAAAGACAATTACTGAAAGTAAAATAAGCCCGAGGCTTACTTCATATGAAATTGTTTGGGCAACTGCTCGTAGGGCTCCAATTAGTGCATATTTTGAATTTGATGCTCAGCCTGACCCAAGAATAGAATATACTGCAAGGCTTGATAATGCTAAAATAAATAGGACACCTAAGTTAAGATTAATGACTGGGTAAGGTATAGGTATAGGTGCTCAAAGGGTTAGGGCAAGGGTTAATGCAAGGATGGGGGCTGCCAAAAATAGGAAAGGGGATGATGTAGAGGGGCGGACAGGCTCTTTGATAAAAAGTTTAACCCCGTCGGCGATAGGTTGTAATAATCCATAAGGTCCTACTACATTAGGTCCTTTTCGTAATTGCATATAGCCTAGCACTTTCCGCTCGAGTAAGGTTAAGAATGCTACTGCCAATAGGACTGGGACAATATAGGCGAGGGGATTAATTAGGTGTGTTATTAAGGTGTTCAGCATGAACTGGGAAGAGGATTTGAACCTCTGGTTTTAAGGGCTTAGGCCTTACGCAATTTACCATGCTCTGCCACCCCAGTATGCCCTTATCTTGGGCGGCAGGGGTTTTGGCCCTCCCTTATTTAATTTATTTGTTTTCATGAATTAGGGGTGGGGCATGCTTTGAGTATGGGCCCCTCTTTTCCGATCCTTTCGTACTGGGAAAAGTAGCGTTACAGATAGAAACTGACCTGGATTGCTCCGGTCTGAACTCAGATCACGTAGGACTTTAATCGTTGAACAAACGAACCCTTAATAGCGGCTGCACCATCAGGATGTCCTGATCCAACATCGAGGTCGTAAACCCCCTCGTCGATATGGGCTCTGGGAGAGGATTGCGCTGTTATCCCTAGGGTAACTTGGTTCGTTGATCGGCTTTTAGCCGGATCATTATTGGTCAGATATTCTGCGGCTTAAAGATGTTTCTTTTGGCTTTAGGGTCTTGGCCCAGTCCACTCGGAGGCTTGCTTTTCCTCCGTGGTCGCCCCAACCGAAGGTAAAATTTCATGGCCACTAAGTTCTTGCTTTCTATAGAGTTGCTTAACGTGACTGAATTTTGTACCTTAAGCTCCAAAGGGTCTTCTCGTCTTGTAGTGTTATACCCGCTTCTGCACGGATAGATCAATTTCACTGACAGGAGGGGGGAGACAGTTAAGCCCTCGTCTAGCCATTCATACAGGTCTCTATTTAAAAGACAAGTGATTGCGCTACCTTTGCACGGTCAATATACCGCGGCCGTTGAACCCGTAGTCACTGGGCAGGCTGGACCTCCTATACTTTATGTTGCAGGAGGCGATGTTTTTGGTAAACAGGCGAGGCTTGTGTTTGCCGAGTTCCTTCCCTTTCTTTTAGTCTTTCCCTTAAAATAGCACTCCAGTGTGGGGTTAACGATCATCTAGTGTGAGTTCTTCTTGAGGTTTTTATTATTCACAATGCCCTCTTTAGTTGGGTTCGTTAAATTCCAGTGGTTAGTCCGATCTGGTCTACACTTGTGGTGGGAGAAGATCAGGTCTTCTTGTTACTCATTTTAGCATAATCTCACCCATGTAGGCATGGGTTGACCTAATACAATTAGGGGAGTAAGATTTTTTATCGGTATAATAAACTTCCTTCTGTCCGAGCTTTAACGCTTTCTGTTTAGGTGGCTGCTTTCAGGCCCACTAGAACAGTATATTTTATATATTATGATCTTTATCCTCCTGTAAAGGTTGTATCCTTTGTTAAAGGGGCTGTACCCCCTTCAACTAACTCTCGTATTTTTCCATATATCTTAAAAATATGTTGATTGATTTAGGGTGTGCGAGGCTGAACTTCTATTCATTTTTTAGGTAACCAGCTATCACCAGGTTCGGTAGGTCTGTCACTTCTACCCGGAGCTCTTCCCACTCTTTTGCCACAGAGACGGGTTAGCCCTAAATTGTATAGGCTGTCTCGGGGTAGCTCACTTGGTTTCGGGGTATCAAACTAAAGATCTCTTTGCTTGAGGGTACTGGCTAAATCATGATGCAAAAGGTACAAGGTTTAGTCTTTGGTTTTTAGTGCTTATATGGGTTGTTTCATTTCTCTTTCAGCTTTCCCTTGCGGTACTTTCTCTATTGCTTTGGGTGAACCTTTTCTGTCTCCCATACTCAGGTAAAAAAATGGTTTAATTTGTAGGGTTAAGTCTTGTTTTGTTATAAATACTGTTACATTATAGTGATAATCAAGCTAGCTGGTTGGCTCAGGGTGATCCAATTTGCATGGATGTCTTCTCGGTGTAAGTGAGATGCTTGACTAACTCAGCCACGCCCTGAATTTTAT